TGAACCTACGACATCGGGTTTTGGAGACCCGCGTTCTACCGAACTGAACTAAGAGCGCTTTCTCACGACAAGAGATACATCTGTAAAGATTCTTTTCCCAATACTTCTTAGACTGCATATAGTATCATTAAATGATACTAATGATTATGCCATCCCCAATTTTAATTGATCCCATGTTACTGCCCATAAGATAAGTAATAGGTAGGGATGACAGGATTTGAACCCGTGACATTTTGTACCCAAAACAAACGCGCTACCAAACTGCGCTACATCCCTTTCAATTGTTGTACAGTGTCATTGTAGAGAATCCCTGTCTTCTTTTCCACACCGTTATTTCTTCTATCTATATACATTTCTCTTGCCATTTTTTCTTTTTGGTCTCATAACATAAATATAAATAAAATAAAAGAGTTAGAATTATGTATATATGAAATCCAAGGTGAAATACAACGTATAAAAGAATGAGTATTTATTGGCAATGCTCAGGAACAAAAAAAAAGAACGGAACGGGGCACTTACTTTTTCTTTTACTCAGGGCAGGAGTATCTCATCTACCGGATCGTTGTACATATCCATTTTAGTTAGGGATTCCGCGTACAAATACAAGTGATCTACAACTATATATATATAATATATCTGATCATATATGTGTTAAATAAAGAAGGAGGATTTTCAATGCGAGATATCAAAACATACCTTTCCGTGGCGCCTGTGCTAACTACTCTATGGTTCGGTTCTTTAGCAGGTCTATTGATAGAGATCAATCGCTTATTCCCAGATGCGTTGACATTCCCCTTTTTTTCATTCTAGTTATCGATGTGGTATTATCGATGTGGTAAGGAATGAAGAAGATGTTGGCTAACAATAGCAATAAATTCTCTGTTTGTTAAAAAGCCCCTCCCTTTACTTTAGTTGAGTAGGGAAATAGAAAGAATAAAAGTGAATTAAACCTCGGCAAAACTCGGATTCGGGGTAGAATAAATAGGGGGAGAGCAGAAATAGAAATGCGGATCTAGGTTTGGATATTCAAGATTAAATAAGATACTTAAATTAAATGATACTGAAATAAAATACTGGGATTAGGAATAGTAATTGAATTGTAGTAAATAGTTGTATTACGCATTACTCTATTCTATTGATTGCAACTTGCAACGAAATCTTTCATAATTGGATTTCCAGTTAGCAACTTCTATTTTTTTCCTTTCTCCTTTCTTCTTCTTCGGATTGAAGAAGAAAGAGTTGAGGGAATCCAAAATACAAAGGAGGTTTATGCCCAAGGGTAAAAATCCCAGAGTTACGGTTATTTTGGAATGTACCAGTTGTGTCCGAAATGGTGCCAATAAGAAGAAGGAATCACCGGGCATTTCCAGATATATTACTCAAAAGAATCGACACAATACACCTGGTCGATTGGAATTGAAGAAATTCTGTCCCTATTGTTACAAACATACGATTCACGGGGAGATAAAGAAATAGATTGAATGCGTTGTGTGTGCCAATTTTCGAAGGAACAGGAAGGAATTAGATATAACATATCTAGGAGCAAATCAAAAGCCATTTCGGGCGGATCCGAGATGAATGAAGAAATGGTATTTTAGAGATAAGGAATAAACCATGGATAAATTCAAGCGACCCTTTCGTAAATCCAAGCGATCTTTTCGTAGGCGTTTGCCCCCAATTGGGTTGGGGGATCGAATTGATTATAGAAACATGAGTTTAATTAGTCGATTTATTAGTGAACAAGGAAAAATATTACCTAGGCGAGTGAATAGATTGACCTTGAAACAACAACGATTAATTACTATTGCTATAAAACAAGCTCGTATTTTATCTTTGTTACCTTTTCTTAATAATGAGAAACAATTTGAGAGAGCCGAGTCGATCTCTAGAACTACTGGCACTAGAACCAGAAAAAAATAGAAAGAAATAGGACTACTCTTCAATCGAATCAGAACTCAAATCATAACTCAAATTGATGTGATGCTTTGTTCGTAAAATCCGGAGCCCATATTCGATTGTCGTGTCGGAAGAAAAAAGAAAGAATGGGGGAAGAAGACCCATTTCAATAAAGAAATGGGTTCGTTCATTCCTACTACATTTAATTTTCCTTTACATTGTTATTTTTACTCCACCTTCCCGGGGGAAATTCTCCGGGAAACTCTGTTTCGTTTAAATTATTCCGTCGGACTCCTCCCAATCAATCTCCTTATTTGATGATATCATTGGATATCATGTAAAGGCAATTCCTATTTGATATAGCTATTTGTGCAAGTATTTTACGATTAAGAAGGAGCTGCCTCTTGCGCAGATCGTGTATTAATCGACTATAGGGTACCCCATTCTCGCGGGTTACTGCATTTATCCGAGTGATCCACAAACGACGAAAATCTCGCTTTTGCCTTCCTCTACCCCTATGGCTGGAAACCAAAGCCCTTATTTTCTGTTGAGTAGCAGTTCGAGTAAGTCTTGAATGAGCTCCTCGAAAGGTTGATGCAAATAAACGAATTTTTCTTCGACGCCTCCGCGCAATATATCCACGTCTAACTCTTGTCATAGCTTAAAATAAAACTTTGATTAATAAAATTTTCATGAATAACTAATTGATTTCCATTTCTTTTCTTTCAGTCATTCTTTTTCCTTCTCCTGGTCTAAACAAAACGGATTCTTCCGGTGTATAAAATAAAAATTCCGATGGCTTTTGCTACTATAACCTTCCCAACCACGATTTGTTATTTCTTACAGGCAGTTCATTTCCCTATGAATAAATAAATAGTGGGTTCCATCGTTTCTATGGTCACTTCTTAAACGGCGAGGTCCTATCTATACACCGGAGCCCTTTCCCTCATTTAATCAATGTTATTGGTAACTTGTACAGTTCACACCGTTTGGCTCTACCCATGAACTAGCCAGTAATAGGTCTTTTCACAACGAGATCTATCCATACAGTGACGGTATTTAATTATGAAGGTTGGCTAGGTAGCTGACCCTGTCAGTCCGTTCTTGCAATAGTAAGAGCACCGATAATATTTCTGCTTCTTAAATACTATTTCCCCGCTTAATGGATAACCATTCGCTACCAATGAGGAATCGCTTTTCATCCCCAATTCAAATCAAGGCGATTGGATTTGCACCAATGGAAACCATAAATTCCATACACAATAGAGATATATGATAGATCTTTTTTTTTATGTAGTTCTTCCATTCTACCCTATTCATTTTCATTGGTACTGGTCATTGATACTGGAAAAATGGTTTAGTTTAGGTCACAGTTCATGATCTGAACGAGTCACACATACACCCTAGTACATGTTCCTCTACGCTGAGGACATCCTCGAAGAGCAGGAGATTTCGTGACATTTCTCATTGGCTGTCTTGTGTTTCTAATAAGTTGTTTAATAGTTGGCATGCTGAATCGTATATAGAATAGGTTGGTTTAGATCAATCCTAACCTGATGATTATGAGTTACTTTCATTTGATTAGAAGATTCTACTTCGAATCATGGTTCGAATGAACCGTGATTCGAAGTAGAATTACCGATTTACACAAAATCCGCGCTATTTTCGACCGCTACAAGATCAACAATGCCATGAGCTTGGGCTTCTGTTGCTGACATAAAAACATCCCTTTCCATGTCTTCAGATACAACCCATAAAGGTTTGCCCGTTCTTTGTACATAAACTCTTGTGAGTATTTCGCGAAGTTTCAACAGTTCTTCTGCTTCCAGGATAAATTCTCCTGCTTGTGCCTCATAAAAAGAACTAGCAGGTTGGTGGATCATAACCCTGATTATAATATGTCATAATGAACGGTTCCTCCATCTCGCAAAATGGGACGAAAGGAATAAAATAAATAACAATAAAAAAGATAGAAAACCGTACAGGCAGTTTTTGTGCATTGCATACGGCTCTGCAATGGAATCTACTCTTCTCTTACATCAAAGAAAGAGATAAATAGATCTATCAGATCCAGATCGTTGGATGATCCATTTACCACCCTTCTCCTCGTAGAAAAAAAAAATACTATGATGGTTCCGTTGCTTTAGATACTTTAGATAATATATTTATCTCATCTCTCTTCTATGATTCAGCAATCCCAAAGTTTCTTTCTGGTCTGATTAAATAAGAAAAATGATCCTTTTCTCTTTTCTTTTCATGCTTAGAAATATTCAGACTCCTGGTGTGTAAGGAAAAAGGGTTGTTTGTGACGCTGAAATGGACCCCCGATAAATAACATAAGAATAAGATCAAATCGGGACTAACCTTTTGTTTCATACTACTATCTCGATACATAATCATGTTATGAAAAAACAATAATGATTTGCTCATATCGAACTAAACGTGCCATGCTATTATTACTTATATATTCCATATGGCGAAGGCATAGTCTTATTTTTTCTTCAAATCAAATAAAAACTCATTGGCGCCGAGCGTGAGGGAATGCTAGACGTTTGGTAAATTCTCCTCCGACCAGGATGAAAGATCCCATCGAAGCAGCTAATCCCATGCATATTGTATGTACGTCTGGTGGAACAATTTGCATAGCATCATAAATAGCTATTCCCGGTATTACCCATCCGCCGGGAGAATTTATAAACAAATAGAGATCCCTGGTATTATCTTCCATACTGAGATATACCATGAGACCAACAAGTTGATTCGAGATCTCGCTATCAACACCTTGGCCTAAAAAAAGTAATCTTTCTCGATGAAGTCGGTTGATTAGGAAAAATTGTATCCCCGCGGAACCGTACACGCACCTTTCGATACATACGGTTCAAAAAGTTCGAAAAAAAAAGAATCAATGTGTCGATTCCAGACCTATTCCTTTTTAGGCATTTTCCTGACAAAGGGCTTTGTTTTCATTTGCATTTTCCACGAAAATGAGTTTCGGTTTGCCCTCCTAACCTACAAAAAAGAATTCGCTGAACTTATCATCTTTTTATTGATGTATTATTTCATCGAGATCCAAATCACGATGTCATTTTCTTGTTCCTGAATGGGCCTCTTCACTTATTTTAGGTTTATGCTCTACTCCGGGTAAAGATTCGCCCGAATTCTATTTGCACATATAGGACAAATGACCCCAGTACCACTTATTTTTTTCTTACGACTTTTTTTGTTCATGCCTTCCACCAACCAAGTATTCGATGTATTCATCACATTTATTAGTGGTTTGAGATCACTCCTATGGTGTTATTTATGATAGAAGTGGTAATCAATATTACATATACCCATTTGGTACTTTCTGAACGGAGCCTGGATACTTCATTTTATTGTTCCAAGTCAACCATAGATTATTCTAATTGATAAGATAATATTTATCCTCCAAATGAATTGATCCATTTGCACATTTCACGCTCCGAATTATTGAATTGATGATTCAATCAATCTTTCTTAGGCGAAAGAGAGTATATCTCGATCGGGGGAGAGAACGGGGAAATCCCATATGACCCAATATGTCCGACAAGTCGCACTATATGTCAACCCAAACTGCATCTTCCTCTCCAGGACTCCGAAAAGGGACTTTTGGAACACCAATGGGCATTACATTAAAGAAAACGGGGTTAAGTACTATACTTAACTTTGATGTGGAAACGTAACAATGGGTTTATTGTCCTCATGATATTTCTGTTTATCATATTTTTTATCCATACCATAGATTGGAAGGTTCATGTAGGAAGACAGAATGAAAAAAGGAAAATTATTACGGACGGAGCGGATCCTTCGAATGATGAACAAGTATCTAAGAGATTCACTTACAAAAAATGGGACCAATCCCCCCATTGCGTATTGGTACTTATCGGGTATAAAATAAATCTGCTTCTCTTTGTTCCTGCGAACAGAACGGAATCGTTCCATTATTACTATCACCAGCGGCACGTAATAAATGTGAACCCTTGCACCGAGATAATCCACTGAATGAGGTCCATAGCATAGTCTTTTCCAATGTGATAAAGTTACATAGTGTCTATTTTTCTTTGATGAAGGGGTATTTCCATGGGTTTGCCTTGGTATCGTGTTCATACTGTCGTATTGAATGATCCTGGTCGCTTGCTTTCTGTCCATATAATGCATACAGCTCTAGTTTCTGGTTGGGCCGGTTCCATGGCTCTATATGAATTAGCTGTTTTTGATCCCTCTGATCCCGTTCTTGATCCAATGTGGCGACAAGGTATGTTCGTTATACCCTTCATGACTCGTTTAGGAATAACCAATTCATGGGGCGGTTGGAGTATTACAGGAGGAACTATAACCAATCCAGGTATTTGGAGTTACGAAGGTGTTGCCGGGGCACACATTGTGTTTTCTGGCTTGTGCTTCTTGGCAGCTATCTGGCATTGGGTGTATTGGGATCTAGAAATATTCTGCGATGAACGTACGGGAAAACCCTCTTTGGATTTGCCCAAGATCTTTGGAATTCATTTATTTTTATCTGGGGTGGCTTGCTTTGGGTTTGGTGCATTTCATGTAACAGGTTTGTATGGCCCTGGAATATGGGTGTCTGATCCTTATGGGCTAACCGGAAAAGTGCAACCTATAAGTCCTTCGTGGGGCGCGGAGGGTTTTGATCCTTTTGTTCCGGGGGGAATAGCTTCTCATCATATTGCAGCGGGAACCTTGGGAATATTAGCGGGTCTATTCCATCTTAGTGTCCGCCCGCCCCAACGTCTATACAAAGCATTACGTATGGGGAATATTGAAACTGTGCTTTCCAGTAGTATCGCTGCTGTGTTTTTTGCAGCGTTCGTTGTTGCTGGAACTATGTGGTACGGTTCCGCGACTACTCCGATCGAATTATTTGGTCCTACTCGTTATCAGTGGGATCAGGGATATTTCCAGCAAGAAATATATCGAAGAGTTAACGCCGGGCTAGCCGAAAATCTGAGTTTATCGGAATCTTGGTCTAAAATTCCCGATAAACTAGCTTTTTATGATTACATCGGTAATAATCCGGCGAAAGGAGGATTGTTCAGAGCCGGCTCAATGGACAACGGAGATGGAATAGCTGTTGGGTGGTTAGGACACCCTATCTTTAGAGATAAAGAGGGGCATGAACTTTTTGTACGTCGTATGCCTACCTTCTTTGAAACATTTCCGGTAGTTTTGGTAGATGGAGACGGAATTGTGAGAGCCGATGTTCCTTTTAGAAGGGCAGAATCAAAGTATAGTGTCGAACAAGTGGGTGTAACTGTTGAGTTCTATGGTGGTGAACTCGATGGAGTCAGTTATAATGATCCTGCTACTGTGAAAAAATATGCTAGACGTGCCCAGTTGGGTGAAATTTTTGAATTGGATCGCGCTACTTTGAAATCCGATGGTGTTTTTCGTAGTAGTCCAAGGGGTTGGTTCACTTTTGGACATGCTTCGTTTGCTTTGCTTTTCTTTTTCGGCCACATTTGGCATGGTGCTAGAACCTTGTTCAGAGATGTTTTTGCTGGTATCGACCCAGATTTAGATGCTCAAGTGGAATTTGGAACCTTCCAGAAACTAGGAGATCCAACTACAAGGAGACAAGTAGTCTGATACAACATTTCTCTCGTATGTCTAGCCTATGTTTCATTTTTATTTTATATAGGGTACCGGAGAAATATTGATTCGAATCATCACCTATTACTCTTGACCTTCACTTGTCTGGGAAATGATCCCAAATGAACAGGTATGGAAGCTATAATTGTAAAACACGATCGAATCTATGGAAGCATTGGTTTATACATTCCTGCTGGTCTCGACTCTAGGGATAATTTTTTTTGCTATCTTTTTTCGAGAACCGCCTAAGGTTCCGAATAAAAAGATGAAATGATTTTTCATTATCTCAATTGAAATGATGACCCTCCCAATAGGGAGGGTCACCATTTCAGCTAGTCCCCGTGTTCCTCAAACGGATCTCTTAGTTGTTGAGAGGGTTGCCCAAAGGCGGTATATAAGGCATACCCAGTAAAGCTTACAAGTAAACCAGATATGGAGATGGCGACTAGAGTTGCAGTTTCCATTATTAGGTAATTTCAAGACCACGATGGATCTACGATAAGATAGTTTATTTACAACGGAATCGTATACAAAGTCAACAGATCTCAAATAATGCATGCAATAGGATTTATGGCTACACAAACCATTGAGGGTAGTTCCAGATCTGGGCCAAGACGAACTATTATAGGCGATTTATTAAAACCATTGAATTCGGAATATGGTAAAGTAGCTCCTGGATGGGGAACTACACCCTTTATGGGTGTCGCAATGGCTCTATTTGCAGTATTCCTATCTATTATTTTGGAGATTTATAACTCTTCTGTTTTACTGGATGGGATTTCATTAAGTTAGGTCCAGAAGAACGGGTAAGTCCTAACTTAAAAAAAAAGAATCACTTAGGATTCGGATTTCTAGGTCATCTCATTCTGTTTGGTAGTTCGACCGTGGAATTCTTTTGTTTCGGTATTTCCGGAATATGAGTGTGTGACTTGTTATACCTATTGATAATACAGAGAATAAGTCTGTCATCTCGTCAAGGGAGATGGTTCTAGCCCGTCAGATAGTCAGTCTAGTATCTGGAGCACGGACTATATGGAATAGATCAAGAACTATTTGAACTATGATTCATACCTACTATTCATACCTCGTGACCGGCCTCCAATTATTTTCAATTAACTTTTTAACGAAGTGTTTCATAAATCGAACCACCTTTTTCCTTCAGAATCATGCTTAGTTTGAGCTGAGCGAGGGACAGGACAAATATTTCTATGGATTCTTAGTTATTATATCTGTTCATTGAATAAGTGAAGTGATGATCAAACGAAAGGGTTCCTACTCAGAGAACTTTTTGGTTCTGTTTTGTTCTTTGTTGAATCATCGTGGTTCTAGTAGGAATCTGAGGTTTCAATTGATTCATAGGGTCTCAACAAGATAATTCCTATCAATAGTAAATTCGTATGTATTACGTATAAACAACAAATAGGGTAAGAGAGCATTCAAAAGGCCTGTAACAATCAACATAGGATGAGCCAACTTGATATTTTGGCGCTATCATCACAAAGAAGAGATTTAGGTTTTGGTTCCTTCATTTTTGGGGGAAAGATTGAATCAAGTGAAGTGTCTAAAAGGTTTCAAATCTTTCTTTTCTATTGCACGTTGCAACCGGAACCAGTATTGGGGTGTTTTCGCTTGAGCCGTACGAGACGAAATTCTCATATACGGTTCTCAGAGGGGGTCCCTTTGGTTCACCTATCTCAATAAAGTATATGATTGGTTCGAGGAGCGTCTCGAGATTCAAGCGATTGCAGATGATATAACTAGTAAATATGTTCCTCCTCATGTCAATATATTTCATTGTCTAGGAGGGATCACACTTACTTGCTTTTTAGTACAAGTAGCTACAGGTTTTGCTATGACTTTTTACTATCGCCCGACCGTCACAGAAGCTTTTGCCTCTGTTCAATACATAATGACTGAAGCCAACTTCGGTTGGTTAATCCGATCAGTTCATCGATGGTCAGCAAGTATGATGGTTCTAATGATGATCCTGCACGTATTTCGTGTTTATCTCACAGGCGGTTTTAAGAAACCACGCGAATTGACGTGGGTTACGGGTGTAGTTCTGGCTGTATTGACTGCATCCTTTGGTGTAACTGGTTATTCTTTACCTTGGGACCAAATTGGTTATTGGGCAGTCAAAATTGTAACTGGCGTACCCGAGGCTATCCCTGTAGTGGGATCGCCTTTGGTAGAGTTATTACGCGGAAGTGCTAGCGTGGGTCAATCCACTTTGACCCGTTTTTATAGTTTACACACTTTTGTATTACCTCTTCTTACTGCCGTATTTATGTTAATGCACTTCTCAATGATACGTAAGCAAGGTATTTCAGGTCCTTTATAGAGAAGACAGAGCATAGGTATTTGTAATAGATCATATATCATTTGGGTAGGAACAAAAAAATAGTATTTCATTGCTATAAATATGGATTATTGAAAAGAATAAGACATGTTATTTGGATATTTCCCTTCAACC